AAATTCAAAATCAAGTAAAATGGGAATCCTACGGATTGTTTTCTAATAATTCATGATGAAGATTATAATATTTCCCCATTTCAATTAGATATGAAATCGACAAATCCCCTTTTCGTAGATGTAGAATTTTTTGTTGTAATTCTCTTCTTTTTTTTTTCAAGGACTTGGTTAGTTGTCCAGAAACAAGTAACGGTGGGAGATAGAATTCGATAAAAATAAACGAACGAGAAAACTGCCTAAAAGAATTCTAATAATCTAGATTTGTGATGCCCACGTTGTTGTATTAGATCCAAAGGTTCTTTCTTGACCTAACTACAACGTGCAGGCTTTATCCTTTATATAGAATATGGAAAGACAAAACGGAAAATCTATAAAGGAAAAGCGAAGAGGAATTTTTCGTTTTAGAATCGAATTGAACCGAAATAAAAATGTGATTTTTTGAGTGATCTGATTGTGCGATACCTTTTTTCGAGGCATTGGAAATAAAATAGTAAAAAAAAAAATAAAGTAAAGCAAAAGGTATTTAAAGTATTAAAAAGTAAAGAAAAAAGTATTCTAAGGGCACTCTTTAGTCGAAAATGTATTTGATACAATAAAAACTCAAAATACAAAATCGAAGCGATTCCCCTTTGAAATGAAGTTAGATGACATAGTTTTTATTATTATTTTAATATTAGTTGACTCAAGAGTTGCCCACTCAATCCGTTGATTCGGAATCGTGGGATGGGTCGGTGTAAAAGACGATGAATTGATTTCTTTTTCTATCCCTGTCACTCATTTTTGTTAGTACCTTCTAGAATACTTGAAGAATCAAAAACTTGCAATTGAAGGTATTCTTTCAATTGGTAGGGTATTTTTGCTTATCCTCGTATCGTTCAAAAGTTGAAACTTAGGGAAGTGCTTTATAAACATATGTATAAAAAGAACATATTTCCTTTAGCTCCGTCATGCCTACTATAACTAGTTATTTTGGTTTTCTACTAGCGGCTTTAACTATAACCTCGGCTCTATTTCTTGGTCTGAGTAAGATAGGACTTATTTGAAATTAATTGAATGAATAATTCATAAAACGAAATCTTTCTGTGGTATTCCACATATTGTCTAGTTCCTTGCCGTACCACGTTAATTCCGAATTATTGGTTATTGAGATTCCTAGGCAAGACGGATTAATATTTAGGGATAGATATTACCCCTCTTTTTAACCTTTCAAAAAAAAACTAAAATTCAAATGATTGAAGTCTTTCTATTTGGAATCGTCTTAGGTCTAATTCCTATTACTTTGGCTGGATTATTCGTAACCGCATATTTACAATACAGACGTGGTGATCAGTTGGACCTTTGATTAATTAACATCTCTTTTTTTAACTGACCCCCTCCTTTCTTTAATTTAATCCGAGGGGGAGGTCAGGGCAAGGTCAAATTCAGATTGCTGTTCAATGATTTCAGTTCAGCGTGTGTGATTTTCGATCTAAGACTAAGACAACAAGAGCGGAATCACGCTCTGTAGGATTTGAACCTACGACATTGGGTTTTGGAGACCCACGTTCTACCGAACTGAACTAAGAGCGCTATCACAACGGAAAAGACTGGAAATAAGTAATAAGTCGATTTTTTTCCCCAACAATTCTTGTATGTGTATACTATCATATATAATAAAATGGAAGATTTTGTATGTCAAAATTAGAAACCGATCTAAAAAAAAAACGGATCTTGTCTTACTCCTGCTCGGAGCGGTAATTGGTAGGGATGACAGGATTTGAACCCGTGACATTTTGTACCCAAAACAAACGCGCTACCAAGCTGCGCTACATCCCTTTCAATGGGTCTACAGTATCATTGTAAAGAATCCCCGTCTTGTTTTCCACATCCTTATTTTTTTATTCCCTCTATTGATATGCAAAATGGATCTTGCCTTTTCTTGTTTTTGGGCTCATATCATATAACATATAATAATAATAAATTAGTATTTTTCTTGGGAATTCTCAGGCGTAAAGCGGCCCATTTTTCTGCTTTAAGAAAAAAAAAAGAAAATAAAATCTTATCTACCGAATCATTTCGCATTTCAATTTGAATTAAGGATTCCGCGCACAAATACAAGTGGCCTTTAACTACATATACATCTCTTACCATAATATATTCCAATAGGGAATACAAAAACAAAAAAGAAGGAGGATTTTCAATGCGAGATCTAAAAACATATCTTTCCGTGGCACCGGTACTAAGTACTCTCTGGTTCGGGTCTTTAGCAGGGTTATTGATAGAAATCAACCGTTTATTCCCGGACGCATTGACATTTCCTTTTTTTTCATTCTAGTTATTGAACGGGAACGAGGTAAAGAAGATTAGAGCTAGAATCCAATATTTGTGTATTTGTGACTAATCTCTCTTTCCCCTCTTTTATTTTTTTTTTACAATTAGATAGATAGAATAAAGGATGAAAGCGAAATAAAAATGTGGCTTCAACTTCAGCGAAACTCGGGTTCAGGCTCCAATTAAATTAATTATCCAGTTAAAAGAAAATAGACAGTGAAAGGAAAACAGAAATGGAAATGTGGCTAGGGTAAGAGTAGCCTACACTACACGATACTTAAATGAAATACTGTGATTAGCAATATAGTTAGAAATTTTTGTATTACTTATTATTTCCTATATATTTACTATATCGATTTCAATAAAATCTTTATTTCAGAATTGGATTTTGAGTGGTTAACAACTTCTATTTTTTTTCCCTTGTTTCTTATTCGTTTCGGGTCGGAAAATAGAAAAGTTGGATGAATCAAAAACCCCAAGGAGGTTCATGGCCAAGGGTAAAGATGTCCGAGTAAGGGTTATTTTGGAATGTACTAGTTGTGTTCGAAACGGTGTTAATAAGGAATCAAGGGGTATTTCCAGATATATTACTCAAAAGAATCGACACAATACACCTAATCGATTGGAATTGAGAAAATTCTGTCCCTATTGTTACAAACATACACTTCATGGGGAGATAAAAAAATAGATAGAGTCGAACCGCGTGCTTGTGTGTCACCCTTGCAAGGAACATGAAAAAATAATCTAGATATATATCTAGATTATTTCATATATTTAAATAGAAACAAATAAATAAATATAGACAAACCAAACCCTCTAATTGATTCTATAAATCATTTTTTTATTTCATCGAAATGGGATTTTAGGGATAAGGAATAAACAAATTATGGATAAAACCAAGCGACTCTTTCTTAAATCCAAGCGATCTTTTCGTAGGCGTTTGCCCCCGATCCAATCGGGGGATCGGATTGATTATAGAAACATGACTTTAATTAGTCGATTTCTTAGTGAACAAGGAAAAATATTATCTAGACGGGTGAATAGATTGACCTTAAAAGAACAACGATTAATTACTATTGCTATAAAACAAGCTCGTATTTTATCTTCGTTACCTTTTATTAATAATGAGAAACAATTTGAAAGAAGTGGGTCGACCACTAGAACTCCAGGTCTTCGAACCAGAAAAAAATAGGCTTACTCTTCAATTAAATCAAAATTCCAACCCGAACTCAAACCCAGATGGACGTTTTGTTCAAAAAATCCGAGAAGCAGTTGTGTCGTAAGAAAAAAAAAGAATTGGGGAAGAAGAATAAAATCAATCTTTTTTTATTGAGCGTGTTCGCTCATTTTGACGACTTTATCATATTATTTCTACTCTACCTTCCCGGAGTTCATTCTCCAGAGAACTCCGTTTAAAAATTCTAATGGATTCCTTCCAATTTCCTTATTTTATAATCTCATTGGAAATCATATAAAGACAATTCCTATTTGATATAGCTATTTGTGCAAGTATCTTACGATTAAGAACCAACTGCGCCTTATACAGATTGCTTATTAATCTACTATAAATATAGGATACCTTGTTTCCGCGAATTACTGCATTTATTCGAGTGATCCACAAACGACGAAAATCCCTTTTTTTCCTATCTCTATCACGATGAGCCGAAACCAAAGCTCTTATTTTCTGTTGAGTAATTGTTCGACTAAGTCTTGAATGAGCCCCGCGAAAGCTTGATGCAAATAAACGCATTTTTGTTCTACGTCTCCGAGCTATATATCCTCGTCTAATTCTGGTCATTGAATAAATGAAACTTTGATGAATAACTAATCGATTTCCTTTCTTTCAGTTATTCTTTTCCCCTTTCCTAGTCTATTAATAACAAAACGGACTCTTCCAATTTATAAAATCAAAATTCCAATGGCTTTTGCTACTCTAACCTTCCCGACCACGCTTTTACCTTTTTTCGAGGCATTGGAAATAAAATAGTAAAAAAAAATAAAGTAGTAAATAGATAAAGAAATTGTGGGTTCCGTCGTCTCTATGATTACTTCTTAAACGGTGAGGCCCTCTCTATACACCGGAGCCACTTCCTTCATTTAATCAATTCTATTGGTAACTTGTACAGTTACCACTCTCCGGCTCTACCCATGAATTTTCTAGTAATAGGTCTTTCATAACGAGATAGACCTTATACAGTAACGGTATTTAATTATGAAGATTGGTGGGGTAGCTGACCCTGTTAGTCCGTTCTTGCAAGAGTAGAAAGATAATCTTTCCGCTTTTTTTATAGTATTTCCCCCGCTTAATGGATAACTATTTGTTACCAATGGGGAATTCTTTCTCACCTTAAATTGCAATTTGAGGCGGTTGAATTTGCGCCGGTGGAAACCATAAATTTCATACACAATAGAAAGATATGATAGATAGCTTTTTTTTAGCTAGTGAATGCAGTTCTTCTTCTTCCATTCTATCCGATTCACTGGTACTGATCATTGATACTTAAAAAATTGTTTTCTTTTTTTTTTGTTTTGTCTCAGCCCATGATTGAAACGAGTCGCACATACACCCTTGTACATGTTCCTCGGCGCTGAGGGCATCCCCCAAGAGCGGGGGATTTTGTAAGGTTTCTGATTGGCTGTCTTGGGTTTCTAATAAGTTGTTTAATGGTTGGCATGCTGAATTATCCATTATGGGCTGGTTTAGATCGATCCTAACCGGATGATTATGAATTTCTTCTGTTTAATATTCTATTAAACCCTTAAGGAGGCACTGCTATGTTTTATCCAACCGCTACAAGATCAACAATTCCATGAGCTTGGGCTTCTGTTGCTGACATAAAAGTATCCCTTTCCATGTCTTCGGATACAACCCATAAGGGCTTGCCCGATCTTTGTACATAAACCATTGTAAGGATTTCGCGCAGTTTCAGTAGTTCTTCCGTATCCAGGATAAATTCTCCCGTTTGTGCCCCATAAAAAGCGCCAATAGGTTGATGGATCATGACCCTGATGATATATTATAACCTAAAAAAAAAGTTCCTCTATCTCGCACGATTAGGCGAGGGGAAGAGATAAAGAAAAAGATAGAATTGAACAACCGTACGGGCATTTTTTTCGCATTGCATACGGCTCGCCAATGGAATTAATGGAATTTGCTTTTTACCTTTCATCAAACAAGGAGAAAATATGGGTTCTATTATACCCAGATCGGTAAATGATCCAATTACCACCCTTTTTTTTAGTTCAAAAATACTATGATGGCTCCGTTGCTTTATATATTTATTTCGTTTGTGATTCAGCAATCCCAAAGTGTCTTTATTTTTTTTATTTGAAAAAAAAAAAATAAAGAAAAAAAAATCTTCTTTTTTTTTTATTTTCGTACTCTTTCATACCATAAATATTGTTAATAACCTTCCGGTGTGAAAAAAGTTTGTGACGCCGCAATAGGCCTACGATAGGTAAGATAAACTCGGAATACCCCTCCCTTATCTCATACTACTGCTTCGATACATAATCAAATATTTTGAAAAAAAAAACACTAACAATTTTCATATCGAATTCGAAGTGCCATGCTATTATTACTTAATCTTAAAAATTCATATGGCGAAGGCATAGTCTTCTTTTTTCTCTCAAATAAAAAACTCATTGGCGCCAAGCGTGAGGGAATGCTAGACGTTTGGTACTTGCTCCTGCGGCCAGGAGGAAAGACCCCATGGAGGCGGCCAATCCCATGCATATTGTCTGTACATCCGGTCGCACAAATTGCATAGTATCATAAATTGCTATTCCGGGTATTACCCATCCGCCAGGAGAGTTGATAAATAAATACAAATCCTTGGTCTCGTTCTCTATACTGAGATATACCATAATACCAATAAGTTGATTCGAGATATCACTCTCAACCATTTGACCTAAAAAAAGTAATCTTTCTCGATAAAGTCGGTTGATTAGGATAAAACTGTATCCCTTTGGAGCCGTACAGGCATCTTTTGATGCATACGGTTCAACAAAACTTGCGAAACAAAAAATCAATGTGTAGCTCCCAGCCCTTTTCCTTTCTTTTTTCCTAGCGGGCTCCTTCTATCGAGGGGTCCTTTCTTCCATTTTTCAAGAACGATGAGTTTAGCCGGTTTTCCTATACCTATAATATTCTAATATAATCTAATATAAAATAGAAAAAAGCAATTCACTAAACTTATCGACTTATCGAACTAACTTTTCATTGATGTATTTTTTCATCGCGATCCAATCCAAAAATCACGATGCCATTTTCTTGTTCCTGAATTGAATGGGCTTCTTCAATTTTTTTAGGTTGATGCTCTACTCCGAGTAAGGATCCGCCCGATTTTGATTTGCACATATAGGACAAATGACCCCAATACCACGTCTCTTTTTTGCTATGACTTCCCCCTTTAATTCATTTCTTTCATGTCTTCCACCCAATATTTACAGTTTGAGATCACTCCTATTTCGAATAAAGTTCTAAATGGAATCGTTTATGGTATAAGTAATAATCATAGATATATTACCAATTGGGTTTTGCTAAACGGAGCCTGGATACCTCATTTTATTGGTCCAGCCAAGACGACCATAAAATTGATTTATTGCTATGCTAATATTAAGCTGGATACCTCCTCACGAAATAGATCTAATTGCATTTCACGCTACAAATTTTTGATCATTCAATCAAATTTTTTGGGCGAAACAGAGGATATCTCGATCGGGGGAGAGAATGGGGAAATCCCATATGACCCAATAGATCTGACAAGTCGCACTATATGTCAACCCAAGATGGATGCTTGTCCCCGGGACTTCGATAAGGTACTTTTGGAACACCAATAGGCATAAAATGAAAAGAATTAAGTACTCTAGGTCACTTTGATGTGGAAGCGTAATAATGGGCTTCTTGTCTTAATAATATTGGCCGTTATCTTAGTTTCTACATCGATTGACGAAGTTCATAAAATAAAGGAAAATTATTACGAATAGGTCTTTTGAATGATGACCAAATATGGATGGATTTGCTCATAGAAAAGGGAATACGCCCCCATTGCGTATTGGTACTTATCGAGTATAGAATAGATCTGCTTCTCTTTTTTCCTACGAACCGAACTCTTCCATTATTACTAATAGGATAGAATAAATATTAATCCTTTTTTCGAGATAATCCCCTGAAAAAGGAAGGGGGGTACATAGCATAGTTTTTTTTTCAATGCAAGAAAGTTACATAGTGTCTATTTTTTATTAATAAAGAGGTAGTCCCATGGGTTTGCCTTGGTATCGTGTTCATACCGTCGTGTTGAATGATCCCGGTCGTTTGATTGCTGTCCATATAATGCATACAGCCCTGGTTGCGGGTTGGGCCGGTTCAATGGCTCTATATGAATTAGCTGTTTTTGATCCCTCCGATCCAGTTCTTGATCCAATGTGGAGACAAGGCATGTTCGTTATACCCTTCATGACTCGTTTAGGAATAACCGATTCATGGGGCGGTTGGAGTATTACGGGGGGTACGGTAACGAATCCGGGTATTTGGAGTTACGAAGGTGTAGCCGGGGCACATATTGTGTTTTCGGGCTTGTGCTTCTTGGCAGCTATCTGGCATTGGGTGTATTGGGATCTAGCAATATTTGTCGATGACCGTACGGGAAAACGCTCTTTGGATTTGCCTAAAATCTTTGGAATTCATTTATTTCTCTCAGGAGTGGCTTGCTTTGGTTTTGGGACATTTCATGTAACAGGATTGTATGGTCCTGGAATATGGGTGTCCGACCCGTACGGACTAACTGGAAAGGTACAATCTGTAAATCCAGCATGGGGTGTGGAAGGTTTTGATCCTTTTGTTCCAGGAGGAATAGCCTCTCATCATATTGCAGCAGGGACATTGGGCATATTAGCGGGCTTATTCCATCTTAGTGTCCGCCCACCTCAACGCCTATACAAAGGATTACGTATGGGCAATATTGAAACCGTTCTTTCCAGCAGCATCGCTGCTGTCTTTTTTGCAGCGTTTGTTGTTGCTGGAACTATGTGGTATGGTTCAGCAACTACCCCCATCGAATTATTTGGTCCCACCCGTTATCAATGGGATCAGGGATACTTTCAGCAAGAAATATATCGAAGAGTCAGTGCTGGACTAGCCGAAAATCAAAGTTTATCAGAAGCTTGGTCTAAAATTCCTGAAAAATTAGCTTTTTATGATTACATCGGAAATAATCCTGCGAAAGGGGGATTATTCAGAGCGGGTTCAATGGATAACGGGGATGGAATAGCTGTCGGGTGGTTAGGACACCCTATCTTTAGAGATAAAGAAGGGCGTGAACTTTTTGTACGTCGTATGCCTACTTTTTTTGAAACATTTCCAGTTGTTTTGGTAGACGGAGATGGAATTGTTAGAGCCGACGTGCCTTTTCGAAGGGCAGAATCGAAGTATAGTGTCGAACAAGTAGGTGTAACTGTTGAGTTCTATGGTGGCGAACTGAATGGAGTGAGTTATAGTGATCCTGCTACTGTGAAAAAATATGCTAGACGTGCTCAATTGGGTGAAATTTTTGAATTAGATCGTGCTACTTTGAAATCCGATGGTGTTTTTCGTAGCAGTCCAAGGGGCTGGTTTACTTTTGGACACGCTTCATTTGCTCTGCTTTTCTTCTTCGGACACATTTGGCATGGTGCTAGAACCTTGTTCAGAGATGTTTTTGCTGGTATTGACCCGGATTTGGATGCTCAAGTGGAATTTGGAGTATTCCAAAAACTTGGAGATCCAACTACAAGAAGACAAGTAGTCTGATGCAGCACTGCTCCGCTATTTTGTGTTTATCGCTTCGGCTTCTATTTTCGATTTTTAAATAAGGTATAAGGTACTGGAGAAATCTGGATTTAAATCGCTGCCTTTTTTGATTCTTTTTTTTTCTTTAATCCGGGAGATGATCCCAAATAAACAGGTATGGAAGCTATAATTGGAAACCACGATCAAATTTATGGAAGCATTGGTTTATACATTCCTCTTAGTCTCGACTCTAGGGATCATTTTTTTCGCTATCTTTTTTCGAGAACCGCCTAAAGTTCCAACTAAAAAATAAAATGATTTTTTATTATCTCAGTTGAAGTAATGGGCCTACCAATATTGGTAGGCCCATTACTTCAACTTCAAACTAGTCTCCGTGTTCCTCGAATGGATCTCTTAGTTGTTGAGAGGGTTGCCCAAAAGCAGTATATAAGGCGTACCCAGTAAAACTTACAAGTAACCCAGATATAGAGATGGCGACTAGGGTTGCTGTTTCCATTATTATAGAATTTCAAGACCGCAATGGATCCGTGATAAGATCGTTTATTTACAACAGAATGGTATACAAAGTCAACAGATCTCAATGAATACAAAATAGGATTTATGGCTCCACAAACAGTTGAGGGTAGTTCTAGAGCTCGTCCAAAAATGACTTCTGCAGGGGGGTTATTGAAACCTTTGAATTCGGAATATGGTAAAGTAGCTCCTGGATGGGGGACTACTCCTTTGATGGGTATCGCAATGGCTCTATTTGCGATATTCCTGTCTATTATTTTGGAGATTTATAATTCGTCCGTTTTACTGGACGGAATTTCAATGAATTAGAATTCAATTTACAAGAACCACAAAATACTACCTTTTAAATAAGCATTTAGGTCTCGGATTTTTATTTTTATTTTAGTTGATTGGTAGTTCGACCGCGAAATTTTTTTGTTTCTGTATTTCCGGAATATGAGTGTGCGACTTGTTCTAATTGATCCTATTGATAGTACAGAGAATGGGTCTGTCGTCTTGATAGAGATGGTTTTACCCCGTCGGATATTCATTCTAGTATCTGGAGCACGGAATATATGAAATAGATCACGAAGTATTCGAACTATGATTCATACTTAATATTCAGACCCCGCGGCCGGATTCAAAAATTTTTTCTTTAGCTAAAGAAAAAATTTGCAATTGCAAGATTTTTCTTCTTTCAAATTCCCCATTTCCGCTTTTATTTTGCTCAAAGCACAAACTTGAATAAATGATGATCCAAGGGTTCTTACTCATGGAATCTTTGGACTTAGTTTGAAGGTTTTATTGAATCATCGTGGTTCTAGTATGAATCTGAGGTTTCAATTGATTCATAGGGTCTTAACAAGAAAATTTCTATCAATAATAAAGAAAACCAAAGTAAAGCTGCATTACATACAACTCAAAATAACAAATCAAAGAAAATGCAATAGGTAAATAGAAGATTCAAGAGGCCTGTAACGATCAACATAAAGATAAGCGAGTCGACTTGATTTTTTGGCATTCTAATTATAACCACAAAGAATAGCTTTCTTATTTTTATTCTTTCGTATCTTTAGATAAGATTGAATAAAAAAATTAAGAAGTTTCCAATTTTCTATTCCATACCAGTATTGGGGTGGTTTTGTTTGAGCCGTACGAGATGAAATTCTCATATACGGTTCTCAGAGGGGAGTCCCTTTGGTTTACCTATCTCAATAAAGTCTACGATTGGTTCGAAGAACGTCTCGAGATTCAGGCGATTGCAGACGATATAACTAGTAAATACGTTCCTCCTCATGTCAACATATTTTATTGTCTAGGAGGAATTACGCTTACTTGTTTTTTAGTACAAGTCGCTACAGGGTTTGCTATGACTTTTTACTACCGTCCGACCGTTACTGAGGCTTTTGCTTCTGTTCAATACATAATGACGGAAGCTAACTTTGGCTGGTTAATCCGATCGGTTCATCGATGGTCGGCAAGTATGATGGTCCTAATGACAATCCTGCACGTATTTCGTGTGTATCTAACTGGCGGTTTTAAAAAACCTCGCGAATTGACTTGGGTTACAGGCGTGATTCTGGCTGTATTGACCGCATCCTTTGGTGTAACCGGTTATTCTTTACCTTGGGACCAAATTGGGTATTGGGCAGTCAAAATTGTAACAGGCGTGCCAGAAGCAATTCCGGTAATAGGATCGCCTTTGGTAGAGTTATTACGCGGAAGTGCTAGTGTGGGACAGTCCACTTTGACTCGTTTTTATAGTTTACACACTTTTGTATTACCTCTTCTTACTGCCGTATTTATGTTAATGCATTTCCTAATGATACGTAAACAAGGTATTTCTGGCCCTTTATAAAATTCTCAAAAATCTAGATTATAACGATTTGTAATCAATCTTTTATCTTATTCCTTGGGGAGAAACAATAATATTTTATTGCTACAAATATGGATTATTGACAAAGAATAAGACATGTAGTTGGAAATTTCCCCTCAACCCCATAATATTGGATTATTTATTTGACATGAATGAATAGTTGAAGGGAATTCTCCGAAGAGAAAATGGATTATGGGAGTGTGTGACTTGAACTATTGATTGGGCCGTGCAGAAATATGCCTTTAATCTGCTACATTGGAATTCACAACCAAATGTGTCTTTGTTCCAACCGCCGCCCCATAGAGAGGATAGGTTGGTTCGATTGAAAAGAATCTTTTCTATGATCAGCCCCAAGCATGCCGCGCATGAGCAGGCTCCGTAAGATCCAGTAGAATTAGCGATGTGGCATAATCCAGATTATTTTTAGCTAGATTCTCGATTACTTACTTAATAGTATGGAAATGCATTCATTTCTTCTGCATCGATCCCGATTTATGATACTGTCGGAGTGAAACAAGGGATCTAAAGAGGAGCCGTGGCTAGACTATATTAGTAACAAGTAAATCCTTTGTACGCGAAAAAGAAAAATCTCAGCTCGATCTTTTTTTGTTTGGGGATTAAGGGTGAATCACAAGGGCTGAGACGACCCAGAAAGCTCTTGATCATGATGAATTTTGTAAGCCTACTTGGGTATTGAGCATGGACCTGTAAGAACCGAATTCCTTTCAGTTGATAGTTGCAACTTCGTAAAACGAAATCCGGTAATTTGACATATAGAACCATCCCGATATGCGTGAAATATAGATTTTATAAAATCTATATTTCTTTTTTTATATGTATCCTTTTAGTTTGGTTGATTCTTGCTCGAGCCGGATGATGAAAAATTATCATATCCGGTTCTTTGGGGGGATGGATCTAGAAGAATTCGCCTATCCCAATAACAAAAAAACCTGACTTGAATGATCCTGTATTAAGGGCTAAGTTGGCTAAAGGTATGGGTCATAATTATTATGGCGAACCCGCATGGCCCAA